ACAGGGCGGTGCTCTGACCGATTGAACTACAATCCCAGGGAAATGAGTTATACAGCATACATATTCTCATACATATTCTTATAATTTCTTTATATTTATAATTGCCGTGTTTTACCAGAAACACGAGTGATTGATATTCACATGGATATGAACTATAGTGAGAGTGACACGGATTACTAGTAATCCTGTGGTTATTGCCACATCGATTGATAAGATAATCAATCTTTCAATGAAAAAAAAAGGACTCTTTTTTTCTTTACTCCTTCTTATATTTACAGATTATTAATCTAGATCGTTAGAAAGATCAGAACGCGTGGGAACAAATGAACAAAGAAATATGGATATAGCAGAAAAAATGGACTATTTATTCCTCTATATCAGGCATTTCTGGAGGACAAATTGGTTATATCATCCCCATGGATCGGCGAATTATTGGGCCGAGCTGGATTTGAACCAGCGTAGACATATCGCCAACGAATTTACAGTCCGTCCCCATTAACCGCTCGGGCATCGACCCAGGAAGAATCAATTCTAGGCTTATTGATAATCCATGATCAACTTCCTTTCGTAATACCCTACCCCCAGGGGAAGTCGAATCCCCGCTGCCTCCTTGAAAGAGAGATGTCCTGAACCGCTAGACGATAGGGGCATACCTGCCCGATCGCCATCATATTATGCTCATAGTATGAGCAGTTTTTTGGAATTGTCAATATAATGTAATGGCATGACTAGATCCGAAGAATCTTTCTTGCTTCCACAATTACATAGAATTTTTTGATTGTTCATTCATGAACCATCATATATATATGACGAAGTATAGGATCCCCTCAGCGGGGATTTGTCCGACAAAAAAAAAGTCAAACCCCATTCCTTCAATTTTCACTCATTGATTCGCTCATCGTTAAGACGAGATATGCCTCACTAACACTAAGCCAGGAAATTCAGAAATGATAGAATTTTTTTTTGATTGATTCAAAAAGGTGATGTAGAACTCGTAAATCTGGGAAGGGATTGACAAGTAATCGAAAAGATTCTTTTTTTTTTTCTATAAGAATTCAGTTCAGGGTACGAGTCGAATCCTTCATCACATGATTCGATGAAATATTTTGGATCTATGTCGGATTGGTACATGTATCAATCAAGTGAATCTCGCTTCGATGGGTCAATAAAAGCAAAGCAATTAGGAGCGAAACAATTCATTGCATTGATATTTCTCAAATATAAATAATCATTTGATTTGACCCTAGAACTTCCTAGGTAAATCAAATGGCTTGTTCTTGAATGAGCCCCCTATGCATACATGTATATATGTACATATAGTCTATACATAGATACATGCAGTAGACTCATAGTGGTTAGTGGCCTCTTCATGAATTGAAGAAAATGGCCCTTTTAACTCAGTGGTAGAGTAACGCCATGGTAAGGCGTAAGTCATCGGTTCAAATCCGATAAAGGGCTTTTTCCACGAAGCTCCCGCCTTAGTCTTCATTTTTCATCGGAGAATAGAGATATTATTGATATTTGTAATAAAAAAAAGGTAAACGGACTGCATAATGAGTTATCATTCTAATGAGTTATAGGTATAAAGTTGAACATTTGTTCATTATGATAATAAGGAATCCCACTTATTAGGAGGACTACTATGTCACTACAGGCTATACTCCTCCTCATGTTTCATTATTTATATTTTTGGTCCCGGGACATGGATATTCGAGATAATACCCAATCTCAATTATGAATCGACAAACCAAAGTTTTACTACTTCTCCATTGTTCCAATTTAATCCATCGGAAAAATTAGAAATAAAGAAAAGAAAAAGTAAGTGGACCTGACCCATTGAATCATGACTATATCAGCTATTCTGATATTCAAATTGGATAGAGATAAAATTGTAGAAGCGGACCCTTTTTTTTATTTCCTTGGACCACGCAAGAATTTGTCGATATTTCCGATTGAATCTTCTTGTTCCTGGATGCTCCATAGGAATAAATCGCTATTCCCTTCCTCCACAGAGAAACCATTTATTCCGAGTCACAAGAGCAATATATTTTTCAATATCTTTCTTTGATTCCAGAAAAAGATCAGTTTATATCTATATAGGATTTCGATATAGATATCAGATCATGGCTTCATGTACCAAATATTTCCATATTGATGCATCAGAAATTTTTGTTCCGCCAATGCAATGGAGAGCGAATGCGAGAAAGGGACTTTCATTTAAGTCTCCTATTATTTAATATTTAATTTAGGGACATGGACAAAAAAATAGGGAATTTTCCTTTTTTTTCTGCCGGATAAAGGTAAAGTAAAGAGGGAAATATTCGAAGTTTCTTTTTTTTTGGTTCGACCCGTGAAAAGATATACTCTGGAATTTTCGATTCATTCGAAAGAAATATAATAAAGAAGACAATAACAAACAAAAAATAATCCAAAAAAAAGGAAAGAGTAATAAATTATATATATATATGATACTGTAGTAGTATACACTAAAATTAGGAGA